ACGAATGGCTCGTAATGCTGCATCTCTTCCGAGACCAGGACCCTTTATCATAACTTCTGCTCGTTGCATACCCTGATCAACCACTGTACGAATAGCATTTACCGCTGTGGCTTGAGCAGCATAAGGTGTTCCTCTTCTTGTGCCTTTGAATCCAGAAGTACCGGCGGAGGCCCAAGAAACTACCCGACCTCGTACATCTGTAACAGTTATAATGGTATTGTTGAAACTCGCTTGAACATGAATAACGCCTTTTGGTATTCTACGTCCATTCTTACGTGAACCAATACGCCCATCCCTACGTGAACCAATTCTTGGTATAGCTTTTGTCATATTTTATCATCTCATATTTATGAGTCAGAAATATACAAAAAGAAAAGATACGGAGATATCCATTTCATGTTAAAACGGATCCTTTACCTTATTTTTACATATTTTTTTTTTATTTTGGAAAGTAAAGTTCTTTTTTAGAAGAATTACCCTTGTCTCTGTTTATGTTTCGGATTGGAACAAATCACTATAATTCGTCCACGCCTGCGAATCAGTCGACATTTTTCACAAATTTTACGAACGGAAGCCCTTATTTTCATATTTTTTATTCCTTACCTTAATTCTGAATCCACTTCTTGGAAGAGAATAAGTCTCTTGAATTTTTTTTGAACTTCGAATTGTATACCCATGGTTAAAAAAATAACCTAATCGTTCGAATCTTTGTTGCGAAGTCGATAAATTATACGTCCCCTGGTTGAATCATAACGACTTACTTCAATTTTTACTCTATCTCCCGGTAGTATCCGTATAAAACTGCGGCGGATCCTCCCTGAAACATATCCTAGAATTAGATCCTCATTATCTAAACGGACCCGGAACATACCGTTGGGAAGTGATTCAGTAATTAAACCCTCATGAATCAATTTTAGTTCTTTCATTCCAGGTAACCTCCTTGAAGTATCAACTAATGGAGGAAGAGTTATATAACTCACTTTTCCTCTCTATTTTACAAATAGGAAGTTAGAGATCAAATTAGGATACCAGAGGTGGAAGATTACCATATATAACACAAAATTTCTCCTCCAATTCTTTCTAGTCGAGCTTCTCGATCTGTTATTATACCTCGAGAAGTAGAAAGAATTACAATTCCCATTCCACCTAAAATCTTAGGAATTCGTTGATAGTTGGAATAAATTCGTAAGCCGGGCCGGCTGATACGCTTTAAAATGGTTCTAGTTTTATATATTCCTTTTCTGGTTTTTCTATGTCGCAGAGTTGAAACCAAGAAATATTTGTTACTCTCCTGATGTTTCCGAACGTTTTCAATAAAACCTTCTCGTAGAAGTATTTTAACAATGTTTTCGGTGATATTTGTAGATGCTATTCGAACCCTTCCTTTTTTATCCGTGTCAGCATTTCTTATAGAAGTTATTAGATCGGCAATAGTGTCCCTACCCATGACGAACTAGAATTATAGGTTCCTCCAAATTTTGATATAATCAACATGTTTCCTTTTTTTTTATTTTTTTTTATTATAAAGTATATACGTGAGACACAATCTACTAATTTGATATATTTCAGATACCCTACTATATCATAGTCTCATCTACTACTATTTATAATACTTCGGGAGCTAATGAAACTATTTTAGTAAAATTTAACTGTCTCAATTCTCGAGCGATCGCACCAAAAACTCGAGTTCCTTTTGGATTTCCTTCTTGATCAATGACAACTGCAGCATTGTCGTCATATCGTATTATCATACCGTTTTCACGTTTGAGTTCTTTACATGTACGTACAATTACAGCTCTAATTACTTCTGATCTTTCTAGAGGCATATTGGGAACTGCTTCTTTGATTACAGCAACAATAACATCACCAATATGAGCATATCGGTGATTACCAGCTCCTATGATTCGAATACACATCAATTTTCGAGCTCCGCTGTTATCCGCTACATTCAAAAGGGTCTGAGGTTGAATCATATCATTTTTATTTCAATCTGTTATTTCAATGCAAAAGTATGAAAGAAAAAAAAGAAATATTGTCCGTCCAGAAATAAATAAACCTGCGGTTGTTTTTTCATCCCCAATACCCCTTTTTGTTTAGTTCTGCATCTCTATCCTGAAATAAGAAATTGAGTTCGTATAGGCATTTTGCGCGCAGCTATCTCAATAGCTGCTCTAGCTACAGTTTCTGATACTCCACCCATTTCATAAAGTATTCGACCCCGTTTAACAACGGATACCCAATATTCAGGGGATCCCTTCCCCGAACCCATACGTGTTTCCGCGGGTCTTACTGTAACAGGTTTGTCGGGAAATATACGTACCCATATTTTTCCACCACGACGCACATATCGTGTCATTGCTCTTCGCCCTGCTTCTATTTGTCTAGCTGTAATCCAAGCAGGTTCAAGTGCCTGAAGAGCGTATCTGCCGAAACAAATATGATTGCCTCGACAAGATATTCCTTTCATTCTTCCTCTATGCTGTTTACGAAATCTGGTTCTTTTGGGGTTATAGTCGATGGTTGTTTCTTAATTCCATCTCTACTGCAGAACCGGACATGAGAGTTTCTTCTCATCCAGCTCCTCGCGAATGAAAGGATTCTAATTCAATAATATTATAGATACACATTAATAGATACACATTAATAGGTACACATTAATAGATAATACACCAAGTAATGGCTTTTATTGATATTTAATTTCTTACATAAGAAGGAAGATGTAGATACAAGATATACAATACAGCTAGACGTGTGTGTACATTTATGTATCTTTATAGATAATGTAATGTTTCTCTTTTTTATTTTTATAACATAACGAATCCTTTCCTTATTTTTTTTTTACCTCTATCGAATTATGACAAAAGATTGTAATCCAATAAATAGAGGTTTCGCGGGCGAATATTTACTCTTTCCTGTTTCATTCGAAGGTTCAATTCATAACCTCTCAGAATAAATCAATTTTTTCTTGGTCCGTTCCGCCATCCCACCCAATGAATTATTAGGATTCATTTTCAATAGAAGCCTATGCAGTCACAGGTTCTGTCGTTCCCATAGCTTCTCCATTAATGGTTAGGTCCGAACTTTGCAATGGAGCTTCCAACAAAATTCGTTCCCAAGTCAATTTCCTCAGTTTTTATTAACCTGAAGGCTCTTTATTATTTTATTCTATTTAAATTTATTTCATTTTTAAATTCTTATATTTATAATTATCTTATCAGTATTGATTATCAGTATTGATGCTTTATCACACTGCCTTTTATGACGTGATTCATAGACCATACATATTGGAATCATATATCATTGATATTTTTGTTCTTTCTTTCTATCATCCTTCCATTTATCCACATCCCTTTATTTTTTTTTTTTTGCTTTACAACCCATAATCAGATCTATTTTTTGTTGAAAGAATTTCAGTTGCTACAACCATATGATAGATCCACTCATTCATATAGTGACTGTTTCTTGGGATCTCGACAATACGAAGCAATAAGTTGGTTATTAGTTTATTTTATATAATTACAAAGTTTATAGCAGGGGTCAGTTTATTTTTTTTTTTGAATCCCAACTTGAAACTATAAAGAAAAAACTAACGAGTCACACACTAAGCATAGCAATTATACCAAATGATCAATCGAATTTTTATTTAACCTTATAGAATTAGAATTGTTCATTTTTTTATTTTTAACGAAAAAAGAATGAAAGAGTTTGTCATTTTTTGTTTTATCACTGGACAGAATGGGAAGACAAGGTTGATTATTCCTCGTCTACAAATATCCAAATTTTTATACCTAATACTCCATAAATAGTTCGAATTGTATAGGAACAATGATCAATTTTAGCGCGAATTGTTTGTAGGGGAACTCTACCCTCTCTGATCCATTCAACACGTGCAATTTCTTTTCCGTCGATACGGCCTGCTATTTGCACTTGAATTCCTTTTGTATCCGTTTGTTCAGTTAATTCAATAGCTTTTTTCATTGCTTTTCGAAACGAAACTCTATTTTTTAATTGTAAAGCTATATATTCTGCAAGAATATTAGGTTGTCCATAAGGTTTTTCAACTCTTGTGATAGCAATGTTGAGTCTCCGGTTTACAGAATTAAACTCCTTTTGTACATTCATCTGTAATTCTTCGATTCCTCGTGTTTGCCCCTCTATTAATAAATTTGGGAATCCAATATAGATTATGACTTGGATCAAATCGATTTTTTTTTGAATTGTTATACGTGCAATTCCTTCGAAACCTGAGGATATTTTCCTATTTTTTTGTACATAGTTCTTGATACAATTCCGTATTTTTGCATCTTCCTGTAGGCCTCCGGAATAATTTTTGGGTTGTGCGAACCAAAAGGAATGATGACTTTGAGTTGTACCAAGTCTGAAACCAAGTGGATTTATTTTTTGTCCCATATTTTTCTATTCTATTTTATTTTTCATCCATATTTTTTTATTTTATATGAATCTAAATCTTAGATTGATCTAAAAATGATTTAGATTTATCTTTTAATACAATTGTTATATGACATGTCGGTCTTTTTATCAGATAACTACGTCCTCGAGCCCGCGGTCTTAACTTTTTCACAATAGTACTCCTATTGGCTTCGGCTTTACTAATGAATGAATCAGCTTCCTTCAAACCCATATTATGATTAGCATTTGCCGCTGCAGAATAAACCAATTTGAGAATGGGATAAGATGCTCGATAAGGCATGAGTTCCAGTATCATAAGTGTTTCCTCATAGGAACGCCCGCGAATCTGATCAATTACTCTTCGTGCTTTTAAAACAGACATACATATATGTTGAGCTAAAACTTTTACTTCTTTACCTGAACTTGAGTTCTTTATCATAGGGTTATTCCCTACCTTTTTGAAATTTGTCATAAATAAGGTTATCCCCCGCCTTTGTTTGATTCACATCTATTTTTTTTTTTCTCAATTTTTCTATTCTTAATTCCAAATTCCAATTAACTTAACGACGAGATTTATTATCGTTTCTTGC